CATAAATCTCTTAAATCTAGATAAGAAAAAAAAAAGACAAGATAATTTCTAATATAATCTCTTAAAACAAAAAGGAAAAAGAGAAAAGAATTTCTAAAAAGCTCCCAGCTGCTACTGCTGTTTTCTTGATCTACCCAATTGGTCAAGGAAGCTTTTCAGATGAGACATTCATAAACCACTCTACCTTAATTCTTAGAGGATAACCCCAATTTAAATTGAATAGTACATTATATAAATATATAATAACAAATTACTAAAAAGATTAATAAAAAAAAGAAAATATACGAAGAAATTCGTCCACCCCCTACATATTTGATAGCCTCTCCCATAAAAAAACTTGAAATACCAACTCCATTTGGAATTCCATCAATTACTTGTCTATCAAAAAAATAATTGAATTTAGCTAACTTTCTGACACTCGCAATTAAAGATACTTCAAAAAAAGCATCTATATAACCACGATTATATGACCAATCATATATAACATTGATTATTTTATCAGCAATAATTTTTTTAGGAACACTTTTTTGAAATAAATTGAAGAAGTTCAAATTTTGTAAAGAAGAAAAAACGGGTTTATAGAAAAAAGACGCTATCAATATTCCGAAAAAGGCTATACTCACCGAAAAAGTTGCATTTGTAAAAAATTCATACCAATCCACAGAATTCTTTGAATTTTGATGTAAAAGGTCTATAGACGGAATTAACAATTTGGATAATATATCCAAATCTATTCCTTCTTGGCTGAAAGAAATTCCAATCGACCCAACGAAGAAAGTAAATAATACTAATATAAGCATAGAAAATAGCATAGTATTGTCTGATTCATGAGGATAAAAAAAAGGAATGTTTTTAGTACCAAAATAGGTACTATCAAGAAAAAGACGTGTTATGCTTTTGACATTTCGATTAATTCGATGTGAATATGTCCTCTTCCGAAAAAAAGAAGTCCTTTCATTATTATTCATTGTTAATAAAGCTAATAAATGAATTTTCTTTTTTAATATTTTTTTTCCTTCTTTGCCCCATAAAGATATTGAATAGAATGAACTATTTTTCTTTCCATTGAAATTTTGAAAATGAACGTTGAAATATCCTTCAAAAACAAGTAAATAGATTCGAAACATATAAAATGCAGTTAATCCTGCTGCGGAACAAGCTATTATTGCGAAAATTGGTGAATACAACCAACTATCATTAAGAATCTCATCCTTGGACCAAAAACAAGCAAAAGGTGGAATACCACAAAGAGAAAGTGTACCTATTAAAAAAGCGGTTTTTGTAATTGGCGCATGTTTTGTTAAACCGCCCATAAGAACCATATTTTGACTTTTATCTGGAGAATATCCAACAATTGCTTCCATTGAATGAATAATGGATCCAGATCCTAAAAACAACAATGCTTTTGAATAAGCATGAGTAATCAAATGAAATAAAGCGGCTCGATAAGAGCCCATACCTAAAGCTAACATCATATAACCCAATTGAGACATTGTCGAATAGGCCAAATTTTTCTTAATATCTTTTTGAGCAATAGCTAAGGTTGCCCCTAATACTACTGTTATTATACCTATCAAAGCTATTCCAGTCATTATGGAGGGTATAACTATGAAAAGAGGAAGAAGTCGAGCTACAAGAAAGATTCCTGCTGCTACCATGGTAGCAGCATGTATAAGAGCGGAAATAGGAGTAGGCCCTTCCATAGCATCCGGTAACCATACATGAAGAGGGAATTGGGCAGATTTCGCAACTGAGCCGCAAAATAAGAAGATGGCGCACAAAGTAACAAAAAAAATATTAACCTCATTCTTATAAATCAAGTTATTGAATATTTGAAATAAATCCCGAAATTCCAAACTACCCGTTATCCAATAAAGACCTAAAATTCCTAATAATAAACCAAAATCCCCTACACGATTAGTTACAAACGCTTTTTGACAAGCATTTGCCGCAATAGGACGTGTGAACCAAAAACCTATTAATAAATAAGAACACATTCCAACCAATTCCCAAAAAAGATAAACTTGTATCAAATTTGAACTAGTAACTAATCCCAACATTGAAGTATTAAAAAAACTCATATAAGTAAAAAATCTCAAATATCCTTGATCATGAGACATATAATTATCACTATAAATAAGAACCAGAATACCAACAGTAGTGATTAATATCGACATAATAGAAGTAAGTGAATCGATCAAGTAGCCAAACTCTAAAGAAAGATCATTATTTATAGTCCAAGACCATACATATTGATAGATAGAACTGTTCTTGATTTGATGAATAGATAGATCGATCGAAAAAATCATAACTATCGTTAACAATAAAATACTAGGAAAAGCCCACATACGGCGAAGATTTTTTGTTGCCGTGGGAAAAAGAAGAAGTCCTACCCCTATTAAAATAGGAACTGGAAGTGGGATGAAAGGTATAATCCATGAAAATTGGTGTGTATATTCCATACAAAAAAAAATAAAGAATAAAAAACATTTTGATTCTTAATGAATTTTCTTTCTTATTCGTTTGTTTTATCTCTTTTGTAAAGGGTTCGGTTAATAAAAAAGTGGATATATAAATAGAATTTGATATTTTTAATTATTCTAAATCTTTGCACAAACAATATTTCCAATATTGCAAAGTACAAAGTAAAAATAGACCAATAACCAAATTCCTAGTGAAAAATGAAAATTGATATTCTTTTTAGTAATATTAATTACTATTTAGAATTACTATTATGAAATAACATAATAATAAAGAAAAACGAGATTTGGAAAATGAAAATCTTTATCTATAGAGTGAGGGTAAATAATTACACCAAAACTAAGAACATTCGTTTATTTTGATATCAATCAGAAAAAACAATTCATATGACATGACCCAATAAAATAATCCTTTTTTTATTATTCAGAAACATTAGTTCATTTTTGAACTAATTGACTAATTGATTGATTCTTTTACATTCCAATAAAAAGAAAAAGAGATCTATATAGTTTGGAAAAATTTGGAAAAGGTTTCTAATATTCAATGTTTTTACTTTAGATAGAAAAAAAAAAGAGGGAATTCAGATAGATAAGACATATGGCTAATTAAAGAATAATTCGTTTTCATTTACAGAAGAAATGTCTTTCACATCGAACTATAGAAATGAAAAAACTATCCTAGTTGGATGGCAGTTCCAAAAAAGCGCACTTCTATATCAAAAAAAAAAATTCGGAAGACTTATTGGAAAAAAAAGGGATATTGGACAGCATTGAAAGCCTTTTCATTAGCTAAATCCATTTTTACAGGGAACTCAAAAAGTTTTTTTTGTAACAAATAAAAATGTTGGAAGAATCTGAATTAGCTCGATTCAAAGAGTATTCTTTAATACTAATTTTATACTAATAAAGATAAAGAATATTTACTAATATAGAATATTGACCATATATTTAGAATCTATTATATAGAAGATATATAATAGATTCTAAATATATAATCTAACTAAGATTTTTGGAATGTATTGTTAAATCATAGATATATTAATTAACTATTTCATTGAAAAAATGGAAATGCATTTCTTTAGAGTAAGAAAATGAAATAACTAAAAAATGAGTCATAAACAACTACAAAAAAATCTTCTTTTTCATTCCTGGATTGAAGTCAGAACTATCTAGTTCCAGTTTCAACAGTGCTGTTTTTGAATTTGAAAAAGTGTAAACTACGAAAAACCCATCCCCCGTTGTTAAATTTGAAAACTAACACTGGAAATGAAAAAAAACAAGAATACAACGTCGTATTGAAATTGAAACGTTCTATTTTTTTCTTTTAAGATTATTTATATGAATAAGAAATTACTATACTTATAGTTAATATTAACTTATAGCTTATAGTTAATATTCATTTATTCTATATATATTTCTATATTTGAAGAAATCCAAATTTCAAATTTATTTAATAATAATAAAATATTTAAGAAAATAAATCTTTATTTAGAATTAGAATAGAATTCTCGAAATTGTTTCATGTTTAGTAAACAAATGTAATAAATAAATATTGCACTTTAATTAATTCTTTCAATCTCGACGATTGACTAATGAATCGGTTATTATTATTATGATTTCGAGTAAGCCGCTATGGTGAAATTGGTAGACACGCTGCTCTTAGGAAGCAGTGCTAGAGCATCTCGGTTCGAGTCCGAGTGGCGGCATGGCATCCTATCTTCTAAAAGAAGAAGTCCTATAATGAATTCAATTCCCGATTTCTATTCCTAGTATTCATACCTTTTTTATTTTCATTATAGATATTTATTTTCATTATATATATGATATTTTCAACTTTAGAGCATATATTAACTCATATATCGTTTTCGGTCATATCCATTGTTATTTCAATTCATTTGATAACCTTATTAGTCAATGAAATCATAGGATTATATGATTTGTCCAAAAAAGCCATGACAATAACTTTTTTCTGTGTAACGGGATTGTTAATTACTCGTTGGTTTTTTTCGGGCCATTTACCATTTAGTGATTTATATGAATCCTTAATCTTTCTTTCATGGGGTTTTTCTATTTTTCATATGGTTCCGTGTTTTAAAAAGGATAAAAACCTTTTAAGTACAATAATCGCACCAAGTGTTATTTTTACCCAAGGCTTTGCTACTTCGGGTCTTTTAACCAAAATGCATCAATCCGTAATATTAGTACCCGCTCTACAATCCCATTGGCTAATGATGCACGTAAGTATGATGATATTGGGCTATGCGGCTCTTTTATGCGGATCATTATTATCAGTGGCTATTTTAGTCATTACGTTTCAAGAAGTCATCCAAATTCTTGGTAAAAGCAAGAATTTTGATTCTTTAAATAAAGGATTTGATTTTGCTGAAATCAAATACATGAATATGAATGAAAGAAACAATGTTTTACGAAAAACTTCTTTTTCTTCTTCTAGAAATTATTACAGGTCTCAATTTATTCAACAATTGGATCGTTGGGGTTATCGTATTATTAGTCTAGGTTTTCTCTTTTTAACAATAGGTATTCTTTCAGGGGCAGTATGGGCTAACGAGGCATGGGGATCATATTGGAATTGGGATCCAAAGGAAACTTGGGCCTTTATTACTTGGACCATATTCGCGATTTTTTTACATACTAGAAAAAATAAAAAATTGGAAGGTGTAAATTCCTCAATAGTGGCCTCTATAGGATTTCTTATGATTTGGATATGTTATTTGGGGATCAATCTATTAGGAATAGGACTACATAGTTATGGTTCATTTACATCTAATTGAATGAAAATGAGTAAAGAACCTGAGATATAAAAACATGGAAAGCATATATATGCTTTCCATAAATTAAACTTGCCAAAAATCGTCGAGAACCCTTTCAATCAAGTAATGGAATGATTCAAGGGGTTCTCACAAACAACAAACATCTTCGATTACAATTCAATTTTTTGAAAGTGAATCTAACGTAAAAATCTCTTTTTCATTGTACAAAGGGTTTTTTCTCTTTTTGATTTATTTGTTTTATTCAAAAAAACTATCTATCAAAAATTAGATAGAATAGCTTCAACCTTCTCAACCGAGAATGAGAAAATGAAATCTGGATAAATACCAATACCTATTACGGGTATAAGGATAGAAATCGAAATAAATAATTCTCTCGGCCCAGAATCAAAAAAATAAGAGTTTGGTGTATTAAAGAACTTGTATCCATAGAACATCTGCCGTAAGATAGATAATAAATAAATAGGAGTTAATATCATTCCAATTGCTGTTACAAAAGTGATTAGTATTTTCATCATTAAAAGATATTTTTGACTAGTAATTATTCCAAAAAAAACTATCAATTCTGCAACAAAACCGCTCATGCCCGGCAATGCAAGAGAAGCCATCGATAAGATAGTAAAAATCGTGAATATTTTTGGCATTGGTATAGCCATTCCGCCCATTTCGTCAAGATAAAGAAGACGTAGTCTATCATAACTAGTTCCTGCCAAGAAAAAAAGCGCAGCGCCAATAAATCCATGAGATATTATTTGTAAAATGGCCCCGTTGAGCCCAGTCTCACTTATAGAACCAATTCCTATAATAAGGAAACCCATATGAGATACCGAGGAATAAGCTATTCTTTTTTTTAAATTACGTTGACCAAAAGATGTTGAAGCGGCATAGATTATTTGAATAGAACCTAATATCATTAACCAGGGACAAAATATGGAATGAGCGTGGGAAAATAATTCCATATTAATTCGAACCAACCCATACGCTCCCATTTTTAATAAGATTCCGGCTAAAAGCATACAAGTGCTGTAATGTGCCTCTCCGTGGGTATCTGGTAACCATGTGTGTAAGGGTATAATCGGCGATTTGACAGCAAAAGCAATAAGAAATCCCATATAGAATATTATTTCTAGCGCCACGGGATACGATTGATTAGTTAATGTTTCGAAATTTAATGTTGGTTCATCCGAACCATATAAACCGACACCCAGAATTCCCATTAATAAAAAAACAGAACTTCCCGCAGTGTACAAAATAAACTTTGTAGCTGAATACAAACGTTTCTTTCCCCCCCACATGGATAAAAGTAGATAAACGGGAATTAATTCCAATTCCCACATGATGAAAAAAAGTAAAATGTCTCGAGAAGAAAATGGTCCTATTTGACCGCTATACATTGCTAACATCAGGAAATAGAATAATGGGTATTCTCGAGTAACCGGCTGAGCCGCTAACGTGGCTAAAGTGGTGATAAATCCCGTCAGTAAAATAGGTCCTATAGAGAGTCCATCTATTCCAAATCTCCAGTAAAAATCAAAAAAATTGATCCATTTATAATTCTCCGTCAGTTGGATTAGTGGATCATCCAATTGGAAATGATAACAAAATGCATAGGTTGTTAGAAGGAGATCGATTAAGCATATACAAATGCTATACCACCTAATTACCTTATTTCCCCTATGAGGAAATAAGAAGATTAAAGAACCCCCGGCTATTGGCAAAACTACAACTATTGTTAACCAAGGAAAATCATTCGTGATAAAAATAAGATACACTTGGGCCAGAAAAGCCCGCGCTCAAAAGAAAATAGAAAAGAATCTTTTCTATTTTCTTTTGAGCACGGGTTTTTGCCAGTAAAAAAACGTATTCGTGTGGTGTTTTTTGAAACGTATCAATAACCTAGACCCATACTTCGAGTTGTTTCATGCCATAAATAAACTCGAACACTTAAGAAATCTGTCGGACAGGCGGACTCACACCTCTTACAACCAACACAGTCCTCTGTTCTTGGGGCAGAAGCTATTTGCTTAGCTTTACATCCATCCCAAGGTATCATTTCTAATACATCTGTGGGACAGGCTCGGACACATTGAGTACATCCTATACATGTATCATAAATCTTTACTGAATGTGACATTGTATCTATAGTGATTTTTGAACATCAAAAATGAAAATTATCGATCTAGTAAACTCGTAAATGAATCATATATTTATACACCAGATGAATCAATGATTTGTCAGAATTTTGCTAATCAAAATAGACGTCTCGAGAAATTGAGAAGAACGAAGAGAAGAGGACCAGGATACTTTGATTCTTATGATTTCGCAAACGCAAACATGATCATACGTTGTGTAGCATACATGCTAATTTGAATTGATAAATATTACACTATTCAAAATTCGACTTTTGATTAATTATGATTAATGCTATTTCTTCAACAAATTCGATTGATTGATACGGGTTGATTTTCTGTTACGAGAAATTGAAGAAACAATAGCCGGTCCGATAGCTGCTTCAGCGGCTGCAATAGCGATAACAAAAATTGAAAAAATATTTCCTTTTAATTGGCGATTATCAAAAAAATCAGAAAAAGTTACGAGATTTATATTAACTGCATTCAGTATAAGTTCAAGACACATAAGGGCTCTAACCATATTTCGGCTCGTGATCAATCCATAGATACCGATAGAAAATAAATAGGCACTCAAAACAAGTACATGTTCGAGCATCATTGACCAACTCCTTATCAATTTTGATTCATTTCAATATGAACAACAATTCAACAGATTCAATTGACTAAAGAATATAACCAACAAAAGAATATATCGGCAATAAAAAAAATAGTTTCTACATAAAAACTATTTCACTTCACATAGGATTCGACAGAAAGAAATGTGAGAAAATTGAATCTGGATTTATATTGCTAGTTCGCGAAAGATTTCTTATTGGCGAGCTACGACAATTGCACCTATCAAAGCAACTAAAAGAATTATTGAAATGAGTTCAAATGGAAGAAAAAAATCTGTTGATAAATGAATTCCAATTTGTTGACTAGTACTTATCAAATCTTGCTCAATAATCTGATTTGGTCTTGTAGTCCAAATAATTCCGTACCATGATGTATCTGGAATAGTAGTTATTAGTGAAACAAAAATACTTGTACAAACCATCAAAGTGATTCCATCCCCAATGGTCCAAAGATGAAAATCTTGGTAATATTCTGAGCTATTCATGAACATCACAGCAAATATGATTAAAATGTTAATAGCTCCCACGTAAATAAGTAGCTGTGAGGCAGCTACAAAATGGGAGTTTGATAAAATATATAAGAAAGATATACAAACAAGAACCAGTCCCAACGAAAAAGCAGAAAAAATTGGGTTGGGAAGTAAGACTACTCCTAGACTTCCTAATACAAGACCCGATCCCAGAAAGACTAAAAGAAAATCATGTAGCGTTTCAGGCAAATCCATTAGATGTAAAAAAAAAGACAAAGAAATGGAAATTTCATGACCTTATTGATATGACCAGGAAAAAAATTTTTATATACTTAAATTTCTCTTTGCATTGAAAAAAAATTCTAAGGAGTTTGAATTGATATAAGTACAGTTATATAATCAACGTCATTCCAGTCTTTATATGAAAGAGTAGTTTGAAACTATACTAAAACTAAAGTCTAAAAGTATATATAACATATATAACTATTTCATATTGAAAATCTCGATACTATATTTATCTATTCTGGAATAGATAAATATAGTATTTAATTATCAAAAATCTTATTTATTTATTTGAATTGTTCGAATTGTATAATCATCAATTACTGACATTGGTAAACGGCCCAAAGCAATTTGATTATAATTCAATTCGTGACGATCATAAGTCGAGAGTTCATATTCTTCAGTCATTGATAAACAATTTGTTGGACAATACTCAATACAGTTACCACAAAAAATACAGATTCCGAAATCAATACTGTAATTAAGCAATCGTTTCTTTCGAATATCAGTTTCCAGTTTCCAATCAACAACGGGTAAATCTATAGGACATACACGAACACATACTTCACAAGCAATACATTTATCAAATTCAAAATGTATTCGACCGCGGAAACGTTCCGATGTGATTAATTTTTCATAAGGATATTGAATAGTTACAGGTAAACGATTTGCGTGAGATAAGATAATCATGAAACTTTGACCAATGTACCTTGCAGCTCGGACTGTTTGTTGACCATAATTCATGAACCCAGTTACCATAAGGAACATATCGTAAATATCTATGAAGATTTTTGTTTTATTTCTTTCTCTTATTTGAGACAAGTAATGAATTATAGAAGATCAATCTTTTATATCAATCTTTTATAGTGAAAACAATTGAGACGAAGTTGTTAATAATAGATTACCGAGAGAAATGGGTAAAAGAAATTTCCATCCAAGATTTAATAATTGATCCATTCTTAGCCTAGGCAAAGCCCACCTTGTTATAATAGAAAGGAATAAGAAAAAATAAGTTTTAGCTAATGTAATAAACAGATCAATTGTAGTTCCAAAAACTCCATATGTTTTATTTATTTCAAAAAACTCAGAAACGAATATGTACGGAATAGAGATATTTGAACCGCCCAAGTAAAGAACTGTTACAAATAATGAAGAGATTAATAGGTTTAAATAGGAAGCAACATAAAATAAACCAAATTTGATACCCGAATATTCTGTTTGATAACCCGCTACTAATTCTTCTTCCGCTTCTGGTAAATCAAAAGGTAATCGTTCACATTCCGCTAGCGAAGAGATTAGAAAAACGATGAAACCCATAGGTTGACGCCACAAATTCCATCCCCAAAAACCATATTTTGATTGCGCATCAACTATATCAACTGTACTTAAACTGTTAGATAATCCTAGTCGGTGATAACATTACTGTTTCCATCTCTATTACAGAACCGTACATGAGATTTTCACCTCATACGGCTCCTGGAAAGCCTTAAGTAAATCTAAGGACCGGGCCGATTCTTTATCTCTTGATATATCCCTAAGATAGATCAGATTCAAATCTATCGGACGGTTCTGAATTAGACCAATTCAATTCTGTCTGTTCTAATAAATAATAAATAAATAATTAAATAAGAAAGAGAAATCCATTTTCATTTTCATAAAAGATACAAAAGGTACTTCTGAATTGATCTCATCCCTTAAAAATCAAGATTTGAATTTGTTGAGTAATAACTGAATTCTTCAATAAAATACTCTTTTAAAATTATCAATAACCCTCATCATTTTCAATTACGAAAAAGAATTACACATTAGTTTCTTAATTATGACATGAATTTTATCTCCATGAATATAGATATTGATTTCTTGTGTTTTTTTCGTTCCTATTCTTCTTTTTTGTGCTATGAAAAAGGGACTTCAAAAATTGAAAAGGATTTTTTCGTTCCTGATAGTGATTTATTTAATCAGTGGATGGAAGCATACTCTGGATCGGAGTTGTGGGGAGTACTGCTTGATTTTTTCTACCAACTTAAAGCCCCAATTAGTATTCTTTTTCTATTATGCGTAAATTCTCTTTAGGATGATTTACAAAATCTGCGTTACTAATCCTTTGTGTATCTTGGTGTTTCTAACCATCCACTCCTTTTTTTATTAACCCCCTTCTTTATGTTAATACATCTATGATAATTTATACAAATGGTAACTAAAATTCAATAAGGTTGGTCTTTGGAGCCCGCTTCAAAACAGGATGACTAATTATCCAATCTTGGGTTAAATGGCCTCTTCTGTTTATAATTTTATTTCACTTCATTCTTATACATAGAAAATGAGACTCAATATTTTTACTGCCATTTAAAATCATCATACTATCTATTAACTATAAGTAACATAGTATTCTGAAATTAGATTCAATAGAAGCTGTTTTATTTCACTCATATAACTATCAGATTTAGTTCTTCAATCCGAATTGTGAAAAAGAAGATTCAGATAATGAAAGTATTTATTCAATGAATTCGATTCCTCTCTTTATAGTACTATAAAGAGAGGAATCGAATTCATTGAATAGCTTTTTCTGTTTCAACGAATCGCACGTAGAGATATTGATAAGACACATAGAGTTAATGGTATTTCATAACTAATCGATTGAGCAGCAGCTCGTAGACCACCCAAAAAGGAATATTTATTATTTGACCCATATCCTGACATAAGAAGTCCAATGGGAGCAATACTCGAAATAGCAATCCATAAAAAAACACCTATATTGAAATCAGATAAAACAAAGTTATAACCAAAAGGAATTACTGAATAGCTTAGTAGAATTGATATGACTGATATGGATGGTCCGATACTGAATAAACGAATATCTCCCCTAGATGGAATAAGATTCTCTTTGAAAAGTAGTTTTGTTCCGTCTGCTAGAGCTTGAAGAACTCCAAAAGGACCGGCGTATTCAGGTCCAATACGCTGTTGTATCCCTGCAGATATCTCTCTTTCTAACCATACAATTGCTAGTACACTTATTGTGATTCCCAAGACAAGAATCAAAATAGGTACAAGTACCCATAGAATTCCATAGACCTCTTTTAAAGATTCCAATCCGGAAAAAGAATTGATATCTTGGACTTCCGTTGTATCAATTATCATTTCAACGATCAATTTCCCCCATAATGATATCTATGCTACCTAGTATTGTCATAATATCAGCCAATTTCATTCTTTTAACTAATTGAGGAAGAATTTGCAAATTGATAAAACCGGGAGGACGGATTTTCCATCTCCAAGGAAAACCATTCTGATCTCCTATTAGAAAGATTCCTAATTCTCCCTTGGGGGCCTCAACTCTTACATAAAGTTCTTGTTTCGGCAATTCAAAAGTCGGAGACGATTTTTTACCAATGAATCGATATTCAAAATCATTCCATTTGGGCTCCTTTTCTCTATCAAAGCAGCGGATTTCTAAATTTTCATATGGCCCGCCAGGAATCCCTTCCAAAGCCTGTTGAATCATTTTTATGGATTCCGTCATTTCACCAATTCGAACTAAATAACGAGCTAATGAATCTCCTTCTTTTTGCCATTGAACTTCCCAATCAAATTCCTCGTAACACTCATAATTCTCAACTTTACGTAGATCCCATTGTATTCCGGAAGCCCGAAGCATCGGTCCTGATAAACCCCAATTTATTACTTCCTCTCTACCAACAACACCTACTCCCTCAACCCGTTCTAAAAAAATAGGATTTCGCGTGATAAGGTTTTGATATTCAACAACCCTTGTTAAAAAATAATTGCAGAAATCAAAACATTTCTCTATCCAACCATAAGGTAGATCAGCCGCTACTCCTCCGATACGAAAAAAATTATGCATCATTCTCATACCTGTCGCAGCTTCAAATAGATCATATATGAATTCTCTTTCTCTAAAAATATAGAAAAAAGGGGTTTGTGCACCAATATCTGCCATAAAAGGTCCCAGCCATAGTAGATGAGAAGCTATACGACTTAACTCCAACATAATGACTCGGATATAGCTGGCTCTTTTAGGGACTTGAATATTTCCCAATTGTTCCGGTCCGTTTACGGTTATTGCTTCCGTGAACATAGTAGCTAAATAATCCCAACGTGTTACATAAGGCAAATATTGTATAATTGTTCGGTTTTCCGCAATTTTTTCCATCCCTCTGTGTAAATAACCCAATATTGGTTCACAATCAATAACATCTTCACCATCCAGAGTAACAATAAGTCGAAGAACACCATGCATTGATGGGTGGTGAGGTCCCATATTGACTATCATGAGGTCTTTTCTTGTAGCTGGGACATTCATAGGTTTTTCCTCGATTCATTCTTCCATGAATCGTTAAAAAAAAAGTTCATCAAAATTCAGGATCTAAGAAATCGAATAATTGAAAATGATTCTTGAAATTAACGAATTTGTGACTCCCTAATACCCAACTGATTTATTAATTTTTTATAACGTATTCTATCTTTCTTTGCCAAATAAGACAGTAGTCGTTGCCGTTTTCCCAGAATTTTACGTAAACCTCTTTGAGATAAATAGTCTTTTCGGTGTAATTCAAAATGTGAAGTAAGTCTTCGTATCTTATTAGTGAAATTGACCACTTGAAATTCAACTGATCCGGGGTTTTCTTCTTCTTTTTTTTTTTGTGAAATAACAGGTATAAACGAATTTTTTATCATAAAATGAAAGTTTTCCTCTCCCCTCCTTTTTGATAGATATTTTTATTGACCACGGAAACAAATATACAAATGCATAGCTAGAATACAAATCCCAGTCCATTTGTTGAATGTGATAGTTGTTGACCTCCATTTATGTATAGCTAAACGAACAAGCCAAGTCAATTTGTTGAATGGCATAGTTGACCTCCATTTATGTATAGCTAAACGAACAAGCCAATTGAATGGTCGCATATTGTTAAAACTCCTATTATAAAATTTAAATTAGAAGAAAATAGAATTCTTTTGAAAATGATCAAGAATGAATAAAGATATGTCATACGAAACAAAGAATCACGAGTAATAACGAATAATCACTCGAATAGAAATCTCTACAAGAGCATACAGAAGTATATCCCTCGTCGTCATAGTTGATACCTCCTCATTAAGTATAATTAATTACAATATACATGATCACAATAACAACAAAGATCACTTTGTCGACTGGTGATTTCATAGCTGTTTACTCCTTTTCTTTTAGTTTTTGATAGATGTTTTTATTGATCAGTGTCAGTAATATTACTGACACTGATCTTGAATTTTGTATATCAAATTCTATTCATTTACTCTCACACTATTTACCGCCGAACCAACGCCTATACACCTCGAGAGCTACAACAGCACCCCAAATCACTCTGTTGAATCCTTTCAAGAATTTGATGACTAGTTTTTTCATATTGTTTGAACCAGTTTTTAGAATGGCTTACTTTGGTTTGAGAACGTAAATCACTCTTTTTTTTTTCAAATCAAATTTTCAATCGCGGATACATTTTTATCCTTAATATACTGAAACGGCTTCCATTATGGGTATCAAACCAATAGCGATTTATACAAGCTAAATCTTCTAATCGATAATTTGGCCAAAGAAAGAATTTTAAATTCATTAGTTTTTTTGTTTCTCTATCAAGATCTTTATTTTTAGCCAAAACTTGACCGCAATTATTTATTTTATTCTCATTGTCATTTATTGTGTTAGTATTTCTAGGATTGAAACAAATTAGAATTCTCAATTCTCTACGGCGTCTAGTGGACCAAATATTTTCCGGAACAAGCAAATCATAATGATTTTTATCAACACTCCTTTTTTTGGGGTTTCTTTGAAACATTTGGGGCTTTTTCTTATGAATCAAAGATAGGCTTGTGGTTTGATACATAAAAAAGTGTTCGTAGTTTTTTCTAGACAGGCGAACAGGTTCAATAAAAAAGAATTGTTTTTCCGCCAATTCGGTATTGTCCTTAAATCCTGTAAGAGTGAAATCCGTATGATTCTGAATCGCCATAGTATCTAGACTTAGATCTCCCCTTTGAATAGAGATTATAAAAAATTTTTTTATATTTTTCAATCTAATCAGGAGACAATAAAATTGGATATTATTCATTATTCTTTCTTGTAGGGAACTCTGATAGTTCAAATGAAAACCTAAATACTTTTCTAGTAAGAAATCCCGTTCTCCCTTTAGATCGTTCCTGTATAGATTTTCATCTATACTATTACTCTTATCACCATTTTCCCTGTCTGATCTTTCATAATCTTGGTTTGAGAGAGATGATTTTAGATTCTCATATTCTTCTATAGATTTCTCATATTCTTCTATAGATTTCTCATATTCTTCTATAGATTTTTGTGCTCCATTTTGAGTGTCTAAATAGAATTCATCAAGATCTATTCTTTTTTTCTTTCCAGTGATGTTTTTAGTTTCACTAACATCTTTTCCATAAAAATCGAAAAAAAGTAATTTGGTTGGTAGGATCCAAGGATTCTTCTTATATGCATGATAAGATTTCCATAATTTCAAAAAGAACCCCAATTTCGGATTCGATTTCGATATGGAATGATTTCGTATTTCTACATCCATTACCATCCAATCAAAATACTTTCTATCCAAATTTTTTTCCATATCTATAATAACATCTTCCGCTATATAATTTTGGATAGAGATATCGCCCGTTATATCCAAAAATTCTTTTTTACGTGTGCTGTCATTATAAGAAATTGCTTGGTTTTTGTTTGCTTGGAATGGTGATCTATATCCATAAATATCTGATTTTTGCTTATCTGCATAATTAAGATATTTATATGCCAAAAGATCATATCCATATTGTTTTTTAATTTTTTTATTGAATTTTAATAAGTCCACTTGTTGTTTTTTGTAAAGAATTAATCGTGTTTTTTCATTTTCATATGAATCATATTCTGAATCATATTCGATTAATTCTTTCTTTTGAGCCACGCGATGTTCATTGATTCTATTTCTCCAGTTTTGTGGTACTAATCTCGACCATCTGCTCTCAGGTAAATCATATTGATAATGAACCTTTAACCAATTTGTCCATTGATTCATTACAGGATCGGAAACGTTCTTATGTCTTGATTTTGAATTCAATATTCCTTGGATTCTAAAAAAAGAATCCTTTATTTCATTCTTAAGAAAAAAAGATCTTCCATGAGATTCCAAAATAGATCTTAACTTATACTTAGATACGTTAAGAACTTGGATTTGTGATAATTTAAAAAACACATATGCTTGTGACAAAGAAGATACGTCACAAGAATTCTGTGAATTCGTATTCGTAATATTACAAGATTTGTGTATAATCGACATAAATGGAATTATACTTTGATTTGTTTTATCAATTCTTTCTGCATTTGTTTTTTTATTGTAATTCTTTGTAGATTTATTTACAATTTTTTTTGTTGATTTAAGAAAAAGTTCTCCATTGATCCTAGGAATACTAATGATACATAAAAGGATATCTATGTATAACCTTTCCATGAAAAATTTGAAAAAAGAATACGATTTACGGGTTAATCGAACATTTCTTCTTTGTAATATTTGGAAAATATTTTTTTGTAATTCTAATCTTTTAGCATCATAAGTTGTTTTGTTCGAATTCAAATCTTTCTCTGAAGTTATAACCTCCCCTTTTTCTTCTTGTGTCATTTTTTCTATTTGTTTTATGATTGTCTTGGTTTTAACATGAAGATCTTTTATCTTTTTTTCTGTCAATGAACAATTTGTCCAATTAATAGATTGAATTAGAACGGGTGATTCGTAAATCATTGGATTATTCTTACTGATTGTTGAATCTTTTTTGCTTTCACTCAATTCATATCTTTTTTTGAATCTAAATAGAATGCTTTTGATGTTCCATTTTCCTATTTCTTTTAAGATAGTTAGAAACCATTTTTTGCTTTCATTTAACACTTTTAGAACTAGAAAAAAACGATTTTTCAAATCTTTGTTCAATTGTTTTTTAATTTTTTTAAAAATGGGACCCAAAAATGAAAATGGATTTGGGAAATAAATATCAAGGTATGATTCGACTTGTGTTCCACAAGCTGTTAAAAACCAGAAGTTTTTTGTTTTCACGTTTCTTTTTTCAGTAGATCTTTTTTTTTTTTCAGTAGATCGTACCTTAGATTTGTGCCAAGGTTTCAGAACAAAAGGAGATAAGATCCTTATCTGAAGACCCTCTGTTAACCAGTTGTTTGGAAATTCTTTGTTGGATACTGGAATGCCCTGATAGGTGCATTTAATATGCACTTCTTTTTTCCAATCCCTAAAATCTTCTGACCATTCGGGATTTTGAAATAATAGCATACGAATGATATTTTTAGTTATTATCAATGAAGGTAATAGAATATATTTTCTAAGAAATGATTGGATTATTATTACAAAGCTTCTAAGTATTAGACCATATAGAATGTTCTCCCAGGCTTCTTCTATTTCTCTAAGTCTTTTTTCGTCGTTGTCTTTTTTTTCCTCTTTTTGATCCTCTTCTATCCTTTTCTCAAAAGCCAAAAATTCTGAATTGTCTGTACCTTTTTTCCTGAAATATTCTTTCAAATATTGGGATATATCATCGAAAAGATCACCAAAAAAGAGCGAGGATTTTCTGATTTTGTCCAAAAAAAGGGGGGAATGGGCATTGCTTTGAAAGAGTTTCCAAGTCACTGTTTTACGCCTTTGAGCGCGCATAGATCCTCTGATTAATTCTCGGTTAAAATCGGGTTCGCGTGAATAATTTAGTAAAGCCAATTCCAATTCTTGATTTGGTTCAATCGTATCATCAATATTACTAGTATGACTATCCTCATTGTCATCAGTATTAGATATACTCATAGTATTCAAATATTCATTGTAATTCTCTGTTTTACTATTAAAAATCACTATACGGTCGGCGTTTCTGCAACGAATCTGAGCTTCCTTTCCTAGTCCTTCCGTCAGTTGCTCCAAGTCGTCGATTAAGTTGTATGACCATCGAGGAACTTTTTTACTGATTTCGTTTATTCCAATACATTTTTTTCTATGAAAAATTGTTTCATCGTTCAGATCAGTTCTAATTGAGTCGAATAAGAAATCTTTTTTTCTTTTTTTTTCTTCGGAATAGATTTTGACTTGTTCATGTTCTGGAAATAAAGAAAGTCCGTCAAAATTCAAACTTGATACTGATTTTTCCGAAAATTTACTGATCAAGTTAAAAAAAAAACCTATTTCAGTTAATAATGATTTTCTATCAAATGGATCTATTTTCTGTTCAAATTCTGGATAATGACTATTTATAGCAAGAAGGAGACCATGAATCTTATTTATCAAAATGGGATTTGTTGTGTCAGTTTCAT